CAATCTGATATTATAGTCCCGGTATAGATAAAAATTCCTTTATGGTCCAATTCTGAACGATAATAAATGCCGGGACTTTGCAATATTTGATTGATCACAATTCTGTATATTCCATTTACTATGGAGATTCCCAAGGAATTCATTAGAGGAATATTTCCAATGAATATGGTCTGTTCTTGCATATCTTTACCGGGCTTCCAAATCAATCCTGCGGGTACATACAATTCAGAAGAATATGTGAGTGATTCATACACAGCATCTCTCTCTTTTATCAAAGGTTCTGCCAATTGATATGTTTCTACAAATAATTGAAATTCCATTTCTTGGTCTGTATCTTCAATTTTTGGAAACTTATGAAGTTCTTCGGCCAAGCCCCAATCAATGAACCTACAAAATCCCTCAAATTGTATCTGGCTAAACCCTGGTATTGTAGACATTCCCTCATTTCTATCCCGTAGCATCTTAATTCATTTTCCCGTTTTTCGAAAATCCCACTATTGGCCCACTCTTCATCGACCCATATGGGTCGACCGAGCAATCATGGAATGTATATTCTTTTTACTGAATCGCATGAAATTGTATAGAATTTCCTATATATGAAATACGTATTGGTATGTGTGTGTGGGAGGGGGGGGAATAAAGAGAAATTTTCGTATAAAATTGCAATTTGCGAAGGATACAAATAGGAATGAATTAATAAAACATTCCTGGAAACAAAACTCCATCACTTCAACTTATGGAGTCCTATATAGAAGATAAAAAAAAGATCCCATTTGTACCTATTATTAGGATATTATTATCAGGATTTGATCCATTCTCTAGGAATGAGATAAAGATAGGATAATAGAGTGTCGAATTGATTTTAACACTTAACTTATTTCATTAATTCCATTGTTCAAAAAAAATGGCAAAGAAAGGGGGCATTTTTGTCTCTTTTGAAATTAGTAAAATACGATTGAAGTGCGTAAGAAGAGTTTGATTTATACTTATTAATACATATATACATGTGGCTATTTCCCTATCTGCATATCCCATCTTTTATCGCAATTCCATTTGCAGCAACAGAGGTGATGCTATATCGTTTGATCAAATTTCAATTCAATTCATTCAAAAAAAAATATTGAATGCAATATTCAACAAGCACGACTATTCACTATAAGATATAAGAGGGGATGCCCGGACAAGGCACCGACTGGATGTCCGTGTGATAATGTATGTTCTAGGGTTTACATAAACACATAATTGTTGTTATAATTGAAATGGAAAAAGATTTCTTATTGAAAATAATTGATACGAATTAGTCGGATATCCGCTTTCTTTTCTTTTTTCTTTAAGAAAAAGAAAGAATGGCAAATCAAAATACAAAAGCCGTTCATGAATTCTCGGTGAATAGTTCATAGTTCCCATTTTTCCTTATTTTTTTGATTCTGTGATTGGGAATCCGCTTTTTTGAATAGAAAAAAGAAAGGAGAAGTTATTATTCGATTAAGAATCGCTCAAATTCTGATTATATCAGATTATATTAAGTTAAGTGCTGTATGTCTGTTTTGAAAGGCTATACAATCAAGAGATCCACTAGATCTAAAACAGAAGGATTTTGTCCTTTTTGAAAAGGATAAAGAAACCGTAAGATCCAATTCAAATCAGAGAGAAAAGGAAGGGTTTAATAAATCCTCCAAAAGAAGATTTCCATCTATATCGATTTTGTTTGTATCGTTTTGGCGGCATGGCCGAGTGGTAAGGCGGGGGACTGCAAATCCCTTTTTCCCCAGTTCAAATCCGGGTGTCGCCTGATCAACAAAAGATATAAAATCCCTTACCGCCAAAATAGAAGTAAAAAAAATATTGCCCGGCCCCGGCGAAAGTGTAGTCATATGCATATATAGGTATAAGGGCTGTTCATACTAGATTTATACAATCTGGAGGTTCCATAAAAGACTTGCATTTTTTTTATGTTCTTATGAAAGGCAACAAAACAAACAATGGATCTTACTTTTCCTACATGTTCCATTAATAACCATTTCCTTAAGACTTCCGAAATAGTTGTATATCTTCTTTATGCTTAATACTTTCTGATTCTACCAAAAATCAAATCACAAGAAATCTTGTTAAGAATACATTTTTTGTATTAGTTCATCAATTAGGTCAGACATTTTGACTCTTCCCCACAGATTTCGCTATTATTAGTTATCAATAATGGAATAATTCCTTCATTTTCATAAAGATAGGGGACATAATTGGCATGGATATAGTAAGTCTCGCTTGGGCTGCTTTAATGGTAGTCTTTACCTTTTCCCTTTCGCTTGTAGTATGGGGAAGAAGTGGACTCTAGCGGCACTATTAATTAAGTTAAGTTGAATAATGAAACTGTATCAATTTGGAATAGATCGTTATGAGAAGGGTTTTGTTGTTTTTTTTTTTAATTTCGATTTTCCAAAGAAATTTTATTGGAAGACGGTAATATATGAATGATAACCTTTAGATCAAACAAATATGGAAATAATTGGATTCCGATATTACTCGTATTTATAAACTTAAATTAATATTAATAATAGTAAAAGTAATACAAAGAATAGGAAATTTTTCCTACCGAAATCTTCCTATTCCGAAATATTGCAAACTACTATGCATAAAAAGATGTTGCTGTGTTGGGTGAGCCGCGCCTATTTACCGTTTATACTCCTACGAATTTTTTTTTATGCTTTATTTTTTAACGCACAACTAATCTCATATCGTGGTTCAAGCATGAAAAATTTGCGAGGTTTACTTCTGCTTTTCCAAACCCGAAGAAGTTATTATATAACCCCTTGGATCGTGTGTTAACAGCTCAATCGAATTACTGGAATGCGAAAAAAACTTTTTTGGTAATATATAACCATACAACCCTTCCTTTCCTCATTGATTGTTTCGAGAGACCCCGAGATCCGTGCTGAGACTAATCAGAAATCTAGGCATTAGAGGAGTTGAACTTCGACGATTTCCGATCGATCAAAATCAACACAATGGGTATATTGAAGAGATAGAATTGGGGTGTTGTTTCTATGTACATATCATATATGTAATATACATGTCAGTATATGTACCTAATTCGCATGTACATATATCGAGACCATATCTTTATATAATATGACTGTATAGAATATACTAACGGATAGTGTAGTAGAAAGGACTATATGAACTTTTCTACCACACTATCCATTAGTGTACTTAGATTGTTAGTTCCGTCCTGCTTATTTCGTTTAAATTTCTTCTTTTATTCTTATGAGGAGCTAATAATTCAAAGTTTGAGTCAAATTAATCATTTTGACTAACCGTTTTTACGTAGATGATAAGTAAAAAAGCAGTAGGAACTAGAATGAATAGCACAGTAGCAATAAATGCGAGAATATTAACTTCCATAATCTCATCGGTTTTTGCTTCGCAATAACGCGGGATCTAATCCCATAGAAGAAAGTATTTCTTCTGTAATATAAACGCAATAGGTGGATTGCATCTTGATGATAATGAATCGGATTCATATTACGAATAACAATATCTGATCTATTAAATGGATTCATCGTCGAAAATGGAATAGTATAACATAAGAGGACCTTTTATCCATATAAAAAGTGGAATCGCCAATCCAATCTCGAATCCCATCGAATTTCTCCTATTTTTCCACTCTATACTTTGATCTTTATTTCTTAATTTTATAGAAACGACCAATTGCGGTCCTTATAACAATCATCTAATCTAAGACGGAGTGCCGTCTGACCGGTGCGATATTCCATTGGCCGCATACCTAAATAGTAGGAGTCAAATGGAAAAGGGACGCGTTCGAAACAAAGTGTTTTTTTTTCGTGGTCCAATCCTCTTAGATAACCGATAAATGTAATAAAGGTGGATTACAGGTATAAAAAATCGAATATTCCGACAAATTCACTATTTTAGTTTAGGTTTTAGTTAGTAACTTTTTTCTTGCTTGGATTGGAACTGGGATACGTACACCCAACTTCGACATGCAATTTGGATGAGATAGATAGATTGTTTTCAATTATTAATTAAGTAAGGTTCCACAAAAAATGGGAACTAGAAGCTAGAAAAGGGGTTTTCGTCGAAAAAATGTCCCAGTCGGGTAACTCCATGAATTTGATTGTGTATCGTAACAAATACCGTTTTTTTGATATGTACCCTTGGAAGCATATGGATACTTTATTCTATTTCATTGATCGGGAGTAATCAAAAAAGTGAAACTGGTATTGTCTCTCTTGGAATCATGAGTACGGCGATACCTCCAACTACACATGTCTCTTCCCCGTCAATCAATATTAAAGTAATTGAACTTCTTTGTTTGATTCGAATTCGAATCAAACAAAGAAGTTCAGGATCCTTCAGGCGACAGGATCCCGCCTTGCGCCCCCTCTCTTCACAGAAAATAGAGAAAAAAAAATGGATGGATTCACCGCGCCGGATCAGATGTCGGGACTGACGGGGCTCGAACCCGCAGCTTCCGCCTTGACAGGGCGGTGCTCTGACCGATTGAACTACAATCCCAGAATCCCGGGGTGAGTTTTACAGGATATCTACTATTTTTTTTTATTTCATTTGAATCATTTATATTTCAAATAGTTTTTCTTATAATAAAGACAAAGACGGCTATTTGAAATACTGCACATGGATAAAAACTAGAGTGAGAATGACAGGATTCCTAGGAATCCTGTGGTTATTACCAATCACCAGATCCAAACACGGTAGAAATAAAAAAAAAGGGGATGTTACAGACAAATTTTGTCCCCTTTTGGCTATCGGGCACTTCCAGAGGACAAATCGATTTGGTTACATCATTCTTATGGGAATGGCGAATTAGTGGGCCGAGCTGGATTTGAACCAGCGTAGACATATCGTCAACGAATTTACAGTCCGTCCCCATTAACCGCTCGGGCATCGACCCCGGAAGAAAAAATTCGAGGTTTATTGATAATCCACGATTTACTTCTTTTCGTGGAACCTTACCCCCAGGGGAAGTCGAATCCCCGCTGCCTCCTTGAAAGAGAGATGTCCTGACCACTAGACGATAGGGGCCTACCTGCCCGACCGCCATCATACTACGATCATAGTATGCTCAGTTTTTTGGAATTGTCAATATAATGACTCGATATTTGTCATTTATGAACATCATATAACAAAGTTATATGGTCTTTTAGGGATTGATTTGTCCGACAGACCGAAAAAGATTAAATGTCAAATTCGATTTTATTTATTCCATTTTAACTCATTAATTTTAATTAACTCATCGCTCGGATTGAATATGCTGATTTCTATCTCACTCTTAAGACGGAAAATTCATTCAAAAACGATAGCATTTTTGTTTTGATTAATTCAAAATCATTATGTAGAAATCTAGGAAGGGATTCAATGAAATATATTCTTGGATCTATGTTAGATTAGTACACGTATAAATAAGTAAATCTCTTCTTGATAGGATAGAGGAATAAAATAAATTAGGATGGCCGTGAAAGAATTCATAGCACGGCTGCTATTAAAAAAATCCGAATTGGATTACTTTTTTTTACTATAGAACTTGAACTTCCGGGGTAAATTCAATTTATTCTTATTTTCCTGAATGATCCCCTATTCATACATGTATCTATATCTTACTGTATCTATATATATAGATATATAGATAATATATATAGTATCTACATAGGTAATGCAGTAGACTCATAACAACCAATGGCTTTTTCTAAATTTTAGCTAATGGGCCCTTTTAACTCAGCGGTAGAGTAACGCCATGGTAAGGCGTAAGTCGTCGGTTCAAATCCGATAAAGGGCTTTTCAAAAAAATTCCGTGGTCCAAAATCTTAGACTTTTTAGCAGATAATACAAAATACATTTTTTATCTTTATTCCAGCTTATCTTTCCTAAAGAAAATCACTTATTTTAGAAAAAATAAGCCCGCATGATGAATTTTGCAGTCGAATGAATTCAAGTTGAACGTTTATTCATTCAAACGAAATGTTTGTTCATTAAGATGGGTTCATTGGGATTCATTAGGATAAGATAATAAGTAATCACATTAATTAGAATTCAATTAAGAGGATTGCTATGTCACTACAGGTTATACTTCTCCCCATTTTTCGTTTCATTATTATTATTATCCTATTCCTATTTTCTTTTAGCCCTGGTACATAGACCTATTATGGATACCCGACCGGGGTTATGAACCACTAAACAAAAGTCTTCCTACTTCTCAATAAAACATATCGGAAAAATTCGAAATCAAGAAAAGAAAAAGTAAGTGGACCTGACCCATTGAATCATGAATATATCATCTATTCTGATATTAAAAAATAGTCGATACAGAAAAAGTTGTCGAAAGCGGGCGAGCTTTTTTAGTTCCTTGGACCGCGCAAGAATTTGTCGATATTTCCGATTGAATCCTCTTCTCTTGTTTGTTCATAAATGCTCCATAGGAATAAATCACTATTCCTTTCTTCCACCGAAAAGTATTTCTTTCGAATCACAAATCTATTTCAATATCTTTCTTTTTTTATGATTCCATAACATAAAAAAGGACCCATTTCTATCTATATAGGATTTCGATATGGATATCAGATCATCGCTCCATTTCATGTGCCTAAAATTTCCACATCGATATATCAGATATTTTTGTTCCGCCAATGCAACGGAGAACGAATACGAGAAAACAACTTTCATTTGAAACCCCAATTTCCTATTTTATTTAATTTCGATTTCTTTTAGAGATAAGAACAAAAATAAAGAGCGAATTTTTTTTCTTCTGACGGATAAAGGGAAAGGGGAAAGGGGAAAATTTTCGAAATTTCTTTTTTTGTTCCGACCTCAAAAAAAGGTATACTCTGGGGTTTTCGATTTATCCGAAGGAAATAGAACTTCGGAAAAAGGAGACAATAACAAACAAAAAACAATCCAATAAAGAAAAGTAATGTTATATAGGGTAGTGTACTGTAGTAGTTTTAGTGATAGTTATATATAAATAATAAATCTATGTTGTTATATATAAATAGAACTATCTATGTTATATACTGTAGTATTTTACTATACACAAAACACAAAATGAAATTGGGAAAATCCATAGAGATTTTTATGGATCCTTTCTCAATATCACGGATAAGATTCAAGTATCATAATACTTGATCGAACGAGAAGATAGCTCTATCAACTAGTGGGGCTCGTTCGCTCTTCCACAGTGATTTCAAAAGGAATCATCTGATTGATGATTCATAAGACAATTCCGGGTTCGGGTGGCTATTAAGAAGAGGAAGAAATAGTCGAATCTGGCTCTTACCTATAGGTCAGTTTGATTTGTAGCCCCATACCGCGGGAAGGGGGGGGTTTGTATCTTCGATACCCATTCATGGAAAAGGGTATCGACGACTCTCTGTCCATGTTTATAGATGATGGAACCGTCGTATGTATGCCCTGAGTATCTTATGAGGTGTTCGGAAATGGTTGAAGTAGTTGAATAGGAGGATCACTATG